TTGGTACTGGTGGAGTAGGATTGACCTGTAAATACAGAACCTATAGGTGTAGCCTTTCGCTCAATACTAGAGTCGACAATTAAACCATAGCATCTGAGGTTACATTAATGGAGGATACACGACAGAAGGAATTGTTCTATTTCCAAACTTTACCTTCAACAAGCGTAGATTTTTTTTTTCAAAATTTTTATTTCTATCCCGATCCCAAATCATGTGTCTTTCTCGTAAGATTGAGAGCAATAAAAAAAAAGAATCAAATCGCACCATCTCTGTAATAGGTAAATGCCTCTTTTTCTCCTGAAGTTGTCGGAATTATTCGTAATAAAATATTGGCTATAATTGAAAAGGTCTTATCAATAAAATTTCCATTTATCCGCGATCTAGGCATAGGTAGCAATCCATTCTATAATTATTCTCATTACCTCTAGTGGTAAACCGATCCCACAAAGAAAAGAATTGTACAGTACGAAATAACATAAAAACAGATTCATTAATAAAAAAGATATGGGACCTTTATTTATATTTATTCAAATTGTTCTTTTTTGACAAGAATCAAAAAAAAACAAAGAAATAAATATTGGAGTACGCTTCGATTTCATCCTAATGTAAATGGAGTAGTATACCAACAAAATAAAGTATTCAATTTCATTTAAGTTACAGATTATAATAACGAAAAATTTTTTATTGAATTCTCATCCAATCCAAAGAAGAAAAAAAAAAAAAAGGATCGAATAACCATTCTACGATGAAAAAACCCGCCTGTTTTATTTTGTATGCATAGGAGGTATACACTATACAATCAACTATATATATATATTATTATATATATAATTTATATGAATATTTGTAATAGATCTGCAGGGTAGGGTTTGTTGTTGAGAGAGAACTCTAAAACTGGACTGGAAAGGAATTTGAGAATTCTTAAGATATGGAATCATAGTCTAAATAGAATCGTGATCTAAAGAGATCCATTAACCGAAGTGCAAAAATAGACCTATCAATCAGCTGATTCGTTATAATTTAGTGATTGCCTCCGGTACCGTTATAAAATAACAGAAAAAGAGGCGAAGGCTGGTTTGGTTTTGCAAACATGAATAGAATCTTTCTAACAGTTTTCTTATTTTCTATTTATCCGCATAACCTCAAAAGAAAGATATTTCTTTGACTTTGATGAAAATTTATATATTTTTCTAGTTAGAATTAGAATTGATTGGTCGTTCCTATCCAATAATCTACTAGTACCGGCTCGCTATTCACTCGGTTTTTGGGTCATAATCATTATGTAGGAGAGATGGCCGAGTGGTTGAAGGCGTAGCATTGGAACTGCTATGTAGGCTTTTGTTTACCGAGGGTTCGAATCCCTCTCTTTCCGTACCTTCATCTAATTCACTGATCTTACTAACCAAAAGAGTAAAATAGCACTATATAAAATATAAAATTATATTCCAAGACAACAGTTAGACCTTTCTTTGATATATATATTTTATTCCTAATTGCTGTGGCATGTAAAATACTGAAAGGAAAAGAGTAGACAAGGAATGAAAACCTACCTCTCGTTCTATGATACCTAAATGGGATAAAAATCCGGATCAAACCCTTATTTATCTTAACCTTAGGTTAATTTACTTCGACGAAAGGGATCAAAATTGTCCGAACCCTTGTGATTTTTTTTATTTTCGTTAGGTTTAGGTCTGGCGCGAATAATATTCTACGACTAGCAATTCATTTATTTTCAAACCGACCCATTTACTATCTATTATTTGATTGACTAATCCTTTATATTGGAATGGTTGAAGAGTCAAATGTTTTGGCATTTCGTCCTGAGAGGATGAATCGAAAGAATTTTGAATCAGAGCTCTAGAGTTTTGTTCATCCCTCGCCGTAATAATATCTCGGGGTTTGCAGCGATAACTTGGTATATCTACTATACGACCATTGACTAAAATATGTCTATGGTTAACTAATTGACGGGCTCCAGGAATAGTCGGAGCCATACCCAATCGAAAAAGGATGTTATCCAAGCGCATTTCAAGTAATTGGAGTAAAACCTGACCTGTTGACCCCTTGGCTTTACCGGCGATACGAACGTATTTAAGTAATTGTCGTTCTGTAAGACCATAATGAAAACGCAACTTTTGTTTTTCTTCTAGACGAATACGATATTGAGATTTTTTACCGGAACGTGATTGGTTTCTAAGATCACTTCCGGCTCTAGGCCTTTTATTAGTTAGTCCCGGTAAAGCTCCCAGGCGGCGTATTTTTTTGAAACGAGGTCCCCGGTAACGCGACATAAAGACTCCTTAATTCTTATTTATATTTCTTATTTATATTGAATTCTTATTGATGAAATTTCATTTTACAGAATAAACCTAAACTAAAACTGAACTAAATAATAAATGAAGCGAAGTTTACGAAAGTAGTGTACTTGTACTCTAAATACTCTAAAGAATAATTAGATGAATAAATATCCAGACCTTTCTATTCTATATATATTCTATATAAAGATTCTATATAGATAAAAGAGATTCTTTTCATGGCATAGTTAGAAGTTCCTATAAGATAAAAAATATATTTTTCACAATATTCTTTGATTTCGGATTTCAAAAGGGCATTCTCAATCATGTAAAAACTAGAAGAAAATAAATAGAGAAAAGCCGGCTATCGGAATCGAACCGATGACCATCGCATTACAAATGCGATGCTCTAACCTCTGAGCTAAGCAGGCTCACATAAGATAAATTCTACTGCATAGGGATTGTCATCTTAGCTATTAATTAATATACTTATTTGCATTCTTAGCGATTCCTATTAGCTAGTCATAATCATAATGAATATGACTATAGAAAAAATAAAATATAGAATTGAAAGGAAATATTCAATACTCATACTTACCATAGGCCATAGAATATAACGATAAATCTATCGATATATAATTATTTTATTTATTTTTCTCACATCACAATTATATAGCACAATTCTATAGTATAGCATTTAATATTAAAAAATATTAGATTCGATCTATTTTTAGATTAAATCATTTTCGTTTTTGCTTTCAAATGCTATTTTAAAGTCTTTTTATTACACTTCTTTATTTTATTCCATATCATACATATTTTATATTTCTATTTATAAATGGAATGATTTGTTCTAAATAATGAGACATTATTGCGCTTTGATTCGTAAAGATGGAAGCTCAGACGAAAAAAAGAATCGACCGTTCAAGTATTCCAAATTGCATGGGAAAAACGAGCAGAAGAGAGACATATATACGTGGTATATCTCCATCTATATTGAATTGCAGATACAGAAATGATAGAATCGTTTCTGATTGGACCAAATGTGGGTGCGGGTCTCCTATAGAAGATGAAAGAAGATAGCCAAGAAAAAAAAAGAGGATAAAAACTTTTTCGAGATAGGAATCAGTATTTAATGAATTCAACGGTTCCAGTAGAAATGAAATAAAAAAGAGAACGACATCTCAATAAAAATGAGATACTAATCTCAAAACAAAAAGGGGATATGGCGAAATTGGTAGACGCTGCGGACTTAATTGGATTGAGCCTTGGTATGGAAACCTACTAAGTGAGAACTTTCAAATTCAGAGAAACCCCGGAATTAATAAAAATGGGCAATCCTGAGCCAAATCCTATTTTACAAAAACAAACAAAGGCCCAGAAGGTGAAAAAAGGATAGGTGCAGAGACTCAATGGAAGCTGTTCTAACAAATGGAATTGACTGTGTTGCATTGGTAGAGGAATCCTTCCATTGAAACTTCCGAAAAGATGAAGGATATACGTATATACATACGTATACGTACTGAAATACTCTATCAAATGATTAATGACGACCTGAATCTGTATTTTTATATGAATTTATATGAAAAAGGGAAAAATTGTTGTGAATCGATTCCATATTGAAGAAAGAATCGAATATTCATTGATCAAAGCATTCACCACACAGTCTGATAGTTCTTTTGCAGAACTAATTAATCGGACGAGAATAAAGATAGAGTCCCATTCTACATGTCAATACCGGCAACAATGAAATTTATAGTAAGAGGAAAATCCGTTGACTTTAAAAATCGTGAGGGTTCAAGTCCCTCTATCCCCAAAAAGCCCATTCAACTCCTTAACTATTTATCTTATCCTTTTTTTCGTTAGTAGTTCAAAATTCGTTATCTTTCTTATTCACCCTACTCTTTTACAAACGGATCCGAGAGAAAAATTTGTCTCTTATGACAAGTCTTGTGATATATGATACATGTACAAATGACCGTCTTTGACCAAAGACTCCCCATTTGAACGAGTCATGGTCGATAGCATTATTCATACTGAAACTGACAAAGTCTTCCTTTTTTGAAGATCCAAGAAATTATAGCACCTGGATAATACCCTTTGAATTGACATAGACCTAAGTTATCTAGTAAAATGAGGATGCGGTATCGGGAATGGGAATGGTCGGGATAGCTCAGCTGGTAGAGCAGAGGACTGAAAATCCTCGTGTCACCAGTTCAAATCTGGTTCCTGGCACATGATTAATTTTTATGAGTCTCTTTTCCACAAATTACTTAATACTTAATATAAATAGACATATATATTCATTAATAGTTTAGATCATATTACATACGTTTATCCGCCTCGGTCTTTAGAGAAATACCCCATCTATAAAATAGATGGGTAAAGTGTTTTTTATACAAAGTATGTAACAAAAATAATTATATTTTAGATTCTTTTTTTCTCTCTCGTTCAAAAATAAAGTTAATACCTAATACCTCATACGCATATACATATTCGAAAGGTTAAATTAGTTGTTAGCCTATCCATAATACAAACGAGACTTAAATTACTCTGTTTAATCTAGAACAGAACCTTGAATCTATGGAATTGTAGAAGTGAAAAAAAGTTTCTTATTTTTCAATGAGCATCTTGTATTTCATAAAAATTGGGGGCAATATAATCCTTACGTAAAGGCCATCCTATCCAACTTTCAGGCATTAAGAT